ATTGAATTTACAAGCGAAAGATTTATTATCTCTATGGGATTAACTCCCGAGTTATTGCGAATTAAAGAAAAATGAAACAATGAGATTATGGAAGTAAATATTCTCGCATTTATTGCTACTGCACTGTTTATTCTAGTTCCTACCGCTTTTTTACTTATAATATACGTAAAAACAGTCAGCCAAGGTGATTAATTTGAATTAAACTTTACTTTTTAGTTCTTATCAATAATTGAAGAGAAGAAAGGGATTCAAATTTCGCGTCTTAAATGAAATGGGCAGACTAGAATTAGCCGTATTCTATGAGATACGATAGTATGGTAGAAAGAAATATCTGAATCTTTCTACCATACTATCCATACTATAACTACTATTGTTATTGTAGTGTATAAAGGTGTATTGTAATCCAAGTTAATTTAATAGAGATCAATCTACAATAGTATCGTCATATTCCTATATATCGATGTATATATATGGATATCAATTACATATTATATATATAATGTATATAGTGCCCCCCCCCAATTCTATTTCTTTGCTTTATACATCTGTCTTGTATTTAATTTGTGTTGATTTCAATTAATTAGAAATGATCGAAAAGCGACGCGTACGATTCTAATTCCCGGATTGCTGATTATTTTCAATATGAATCCCGATCAAAAGAATCAAAGGCCTCTTCGATGGGTATAATAAAAGAAAATAAAGTAATCTTTTTATTAGCATTCCGACGAAGAAGTCATTGATCGATCAGTTGACAGATGATCCATGGAAACTTCTTCGGATTTCGAAAAAAAGGGGGAAAGGGTTAGTAAACCTCGTCAATTTTTAACGTTTGAACAGTGAGTTCAATAAAACAAACACAACATAAATAAAATTTCCCAAATATTAAAACAAACAGGAAGTGCGCAATATGTGACTCGCCCAAGACAATATTTTAGTCTGTGTAGTATCTCGTTAGGCAACTACTATGCCTGTGTTGTTTCCGATAGAAAATGTGTATCTACGTAATGTAATAACAGAACTATTTTCTCTTTGAATAATAAAAGGGGAAACAAAAAAGTCAAATAAAAAAAGTTCAGCTCTTCCTCACGGTCCATATCTAATTTTGGTAAGAGTCGGTTCATCGAAATAGAAAATTGATCAAGAATTCGGTTGGAATAAATTTACTACCATTTGTATTTCTTTTACTTTGTATTCTTTTTACTTTCGAAATACGAACACGGAAATAATTTAAATATTTGTTTGATTGAAAGAGTATTCTTCATATATATTATTCATAAACTACATTACTACACTAAAACCCAAGAAAATTTTGAAATACAGATATTTTTTATTTCTATTTCAATTTAAAAATTGAATTTTAAATTGAAATAGTGTTGAAATAGTGAAATTTCAACTAAAAAAAGCTTTTCGGAACTGAAAGATTTATAAAAAAAATTGATACAGTTTAATTCCTAAACTCAATTAGTAGTATTTCTAGAGTCCACTTCTTCCCCATACTACGAGTGAAAGGGAAAATGTAAAGACTACCATTAAAGCAGCCCAAGCGAGATTTACTATATCCATGTGAATTATGTCCCCTATCTCTATGAAGGAATTATTGAATTATTGTTCACTAATAAATAATAGTGGAATCACTGACGCAGAGTCAAAAAGTAATTCTGACCTAACATCGTTGATGAAACAATCCAATAAATCCAATTATAACTTCTAAGAGGGTCTTATAAGATTTCTAGTATAATCAGAAAAGGTTAAGCACAAGCAAAATATGCGGAGACCCCCTTGGAAGTATCAAAGAAATGATACTAATATGTAGAAATAATAAAAATCTATTCTTTCTTTTGTTGCCCTTCATTAAGTTAAGTAAAAACTTATAGAAGAAAAGTAGATCACTACCTAGCCCATACCCTATTTCTTTCCCATTTTGTTTTGATCTAATCCTTACCGTCTCCTTAATTGTCTCTATGAAAACAATCGGAGGACGTCCTATTATGTTCTGTTCTTGACTAGAGGTTAACGAAAAAAGAATAAAAGTATCTAAGTAAAAGCCAATTACCCATTCAATCGAATTAATATTGATTGAATGCCGGAGTACTCAAAGACTTTGATGAATATGTATACTAAAGTATCTTCTGGCCTTTCCGCAACTAAAAATGGAATTCTATTTCCGTCCTGCTATCCAATCTAATTCAAAACCCGGCCCGTAGACACTCCATTGCTAATGGAAGGACTATCACGATTTATCATATCAGTTTCCTCCGTTTGCTTCCGCTGGAAAAAATTTTCCAAATTATATCAGCAAAACAGAAGAAGGTATGTCGATTCTTTTGGTGATTAGGCGACACCCGGATTTGAACTGGGGAAAAAGGATTTGCAGTCCCCCGCCTTACCGCTCGGCCATGCCGCCAAAACGATACCAAATCCAAATCTCTGAAAAAATTTTCCTTTTGCCTTCTTATTTATTGTACTTGTATTTTGAATCTTAATCCCGTTTTCCTTAATT